AGTCAACGGAACAGCCCCCCGGCCTCTGATATCCATATAAAGGACAGGACGAGCATAAATACCCTCTTTAACTTCTATTCGAACGGATTGAATATCTTTTATACGGAATCGGAGGAATATGCGACGATTTTTTCCAGGAAATCCCCAACGAAAAATACACACTATTCCTTCCTTTCTATCGAATCGATCATAACCACTACCTACATTCCAGGAGATTGTGCACCACAAATAGGAACTAATAAAGAGACCCGCGATCCCGTAGAAAGACATCACGATCCCCTGTGGAAAAAAAATGATTTGCTGAGACGGGACAAAAGATATCAAATTTCTACCAAGAAAACTGGAAGTTCCAACCAACAAGAATCCTAATGAACCTAAAAAAACGATAAGGGCCCAGCAAAAATTACTTAGTTTTCTAGATCCCGTTATAAGTTCTATCCATATATGTTCTGATCGCCAACTCATACTTCATCCGATTGCATTTTTTTGAAATTGAGAGAATACCCCAAATGATTTTGACTTTACTTTTTTTGTTTCCGAATGCACTTTCATTAACTAGCACTAGTTTGGTGTGAACTAGCACTAGTTTAATGGGAACTTTAAGGGGTAATTCATCAAATTTGTTTAGATCTAAAATAATAACATACCCCTCGTATAATCCCAATATACATATTGATATACATATAGATCGGCCCACTTTACATTTTAGGCATCCGGCGATCCTGATCTATTTGAAACCGGCTAGAATTCAGTTACCTATAGATTATTAGATTATTTTCGGCAGGCATAAGAGCTTTTTCCTTTATGTTCGGCAGAAATCACATGTTCTACCATATTTTATTTTACGAAATAAATATCTATGTTATGCTACAAGTCTAATTTTCAAAAAAAACGAATGAGATTGGGTCCTCTCAGATCTAAACAATCTTGTTTTTTTGAACATGAAGAAATAAAGAAGCCATTGCAATTGCCGGAAATACTAGGCCTACTAAAGGCACAAAAATAGAGGGAAAATTGAAAGTTGTCATAAAATGGGGTACCTCGATTTATTATTTGTACCTGTTCTTATTTTTTTTAATATCATATTTTATATTTATACTAATTATAATTAATAATTGTAATTATTATGAATTCGTAGTTATTATTAATTAATTCAATTTGACAATTTTTTATTATTTTTTATTAAAGATATAAGTATCTAAGTGAGTATATAGAAGAAGGAAAAAGTCCACGGAATGTAGAACTAAATAAATGGACTTATTCATCTATCTACATGAAAGATACATATGATAATCCATTTTATTTTTCTTCGTTTCTTTGTGTTTTGTTCTTGTCTTCGAATTTAATAAAGAAAGAGTTATCCGAAACTTTTTATTTTGATTCTTTCTACAATTAGATCTTAGGTCGCCAAAGAAAACTTCCTTTTTAGTTACTTTGATTCCGATAAGCTAAGATTCGGATAAGCTAACTACTTGTTTGCTACAAATAAAAAAATGGAACTTAGTACACTCTACTTGAGTGAATTGGAATTCAAAGGAAAGAAGGCGTGGAGCTTAAATAACTCACTCATAATGCTTTTCAAAAGATTACGCGGTACGATTAGGTCGAATAAGCCCTTCTGGAATAAATATTCAGCCGCTTGTGAACCTTCGGGTACTGTTTTATTCAATGTTTGTTCAATTACTCTTTTACCCGCAAATGCAATGTAGGAATTTGGTTCGGCAATAATAATATCTCCCAACATACCAAAACTAGCTGTTACCCCACCAGTAGTAGGAGATGTAAGGATTGATACATAGAATAACTTTTTATTTGATTGATAATCATATAAAGCAGACGATATTTTAGCCATTTGCATCAGGCTCAAACTCCCTTCTTGCATGCGCGCTCCCCCCGAAGCGCACACTATAATAAGGGGCAGAAATTGATTGGTAGCGTACTCAATCAAACGGGTGATTTTCTCCCCGACTACGGATCCCATACTACCCCCCATAAACTGAAAATCCATAACCCCAATTGCTACGGGAATACCATTTAGTTGACCTATGCCTGTTTGAACAGCCTCAGTTAATCCTGTCTTTCTTTGATAAGAATCAATCCGATCTTTATAAGGCTCCTCCTCCGAATGAAATCCAATGGGATCCAGAGAGACCATGTCTTCATCCATAGGGTCCCAAGTACCGGGATCGATCGAAACTTCGATTCTTTCTGAACTACTCATTTTCAAATGGTATCCACACTGTTCACAAATATTCATTTTTGATTTCAAAAATTTCTTATAATTTAATCCATAACAATTTTCGCATTGAACCCACAAATGCCTGTATTTTTGAGTTGCATCGAGATCACTAGACCTTTCTCTTAGAGTTAAATCACTACTCTTAGCGCGGGTTCGCATACTGGATCCCCCACCTTCACTACTAGTTTTACGTTTATCAAAAACGCACCTAGAAATGTAACCGTCACTACTATCACTTACAATGGACGTATCCATACAGAT